ATCATTATTGCCGAACCGGATGCCTATATTGCATTTGCGGGTAAAAGAGTAATTGAACAAACGTTGAATACAACAGTACCCGAGGGTTCACAGGAGGCTGAATATTTATTTGATAAGGGCTTATTCGATCTAATTGTACCACGCAAACTTTTAAAAGGTGTTCTGAGTGAGTTATTTCAGCTCCACGATTTTTTTCCTTTGACTCCAACTCCAAATCAGGTAGAGCCTTAAGTTATAAGTTCAATTTTTTATTTGTATGGAAAAGGTAGTTGGAGTTAGTTTATCAGAATCAAAGTAGGACTAATGGGGTTTTCTTTCCTTTGTAGCATCAAATTGAATTGTAGAAATAATTTTTGGAATTCTTATTCTTAGCGATATTACTGATTACTAATGAGCAATCTTTTAGTTTATTAAGAAGATAAAAAGGGAATTCTCCCCTTTGTGAAATGAAATTAGAATTAGGCGAGACAAATAAAAGGAATTCAATCTTCCTCTCTTGCGGATGTATATAGAATTCAAATATAGAAAAAAATAGATATAGAGTTTTTGATCTTTCAATATCTCGCGAGAATTCTATTTTTACTAAAATAAAATCCTCCTTCCCTTCTTGGATCGGGGTCAAATTCTAACGAATCTCATTTTTCAAAAATTTTGACTAACACTCTTTTTTTTTATTGATTATTCGTAGATTTGAATAATCAATCAAAAAAAAAATTCAGAATAATAAATCAAGTGGATTATTATACAGATATCTTTCGATCGTCATTAACAGTCCTTGTACTTTTTTTATTAGATATATATCTACTATAAAACTAATTACATATTCATTAGTTTAGTTTATTACTTTGTAATTAGTTTTATAGTAGTATAATATACGAATTCTAATATAATTGTTAATTATTATTGAGATATCTTTATAAGTAACAATAACAGGTACAAATATAAAATTGAGGTACCCATTCTATGACAACTCTCAACAGCTTACCCTCTATTTTTGTGCCTTTAGTGGGCCTAGTATTTCCGGCAATTGCAATGGCTTCTTTATCTTTATATGTTCAAAAAACTAAGATTTTTTAGATGCGATGGGACCAAGACAAAATTTGATCTATTTTTTCAAAACTTAGATATCATGGATATCTATATTAGTAGAATATTGTATAACAAGTAGTTTTTCCAAATAGAAATCAAAAAGCTATTTCTTATGCATGCGTATTCGTAAACACGATGTATGGGTAAATGAATAGTAGCTGTGGACTGGGATCGCAGCAGATGGATGATATAAAGTCCATGTATCATAGGTATGTAGATCTTTATGGGGGATCCTATAAAGTAAAGGGGATTCTTTTAGATCTAAGTAATTCGATGGATTATTCCTAAAGGTTCACAAATAGTGCTAGCTGATTAGAGTTACTTCGGAAACAAAATAAAAAATCAAAATTAAAATATATGCTTATTATCTCAATTCCAATAAAATGCAACTGGATCTGGTATGTATGAGTTGGCCATCAGAATCTATATGGATAGAATTTATAGCGGGGTCTAGAAAAACAAGCAATTTCTGCTGGGCTTTTATCCTTTTTTTTTGTTCATTAGGATTTTTATTGGTTGGAACTTCTAGTTATCTTGGTAGAAATTTGATATCTTTATTTCCGTCTCAGCAAATAGTTTTTTTTCCGCAAGGAATCGTGATGTCTTTCTATGGGATTGCGGGTCTCTTTATTAGTTCCTATTTATGGTGCACAATTGCGTGGAATGTAGGTAGTGGTTATGATCGATTCGATAAAAAAGAAGGACTAGTGTGTATTTTTCGTTGGGGATTCCCTGGGAAAAACCGTCGCATCTTTCTACGATTCCTTATCAAGGATATTCAATCTATCAGAATAGAAGTTAAAGAAGGTATTTCTGTTCGTCGTGTCCTTTATATAGAAATCAGAGGTCAGGGTGCCGTTCCTTTGACTCGTACTGATGAAAATTTGACTCCGCGAGAAATTGAGCAAAAAGCTGCGGAATTGGCCTATTTCTTGCGCGTACCGATTCAATTGAGAAATGAAGAATAAATTCAATCAAATGCGGCAAGAGGAAAAAACTCAAGTCAAGAACCCCTTTTTTTCTAGAGCATAACCTAACTGAACTTTTTTAAGAATCCCCATTCATTCTTCGAGCCAAAGCAGGCGTATACGTAAGAATCATAACCTAAAACAAAACCATTTTTTTTTTACTTGCTATTTTTATCAAGATTCTTTCGTCTCGAAATCCGCATAGAATCATATTTATTACTTGAACTTGAAGGGGTTCTTTTGAGCATTTATCGAAAGAGGACAATTGCTTCGAATCGGATCAATTTGAATCTCTGGAAATAATATTCTATATATTTATATTTTCACTCGAATTTGAAGTGGATTCTTATCATATTTTTGACTTCTATATTTTAGATTCAAGGGCTAAGCACTTAATAAAAAAGCAGAGAATCAATTCCTGGGATTACTATCTATCTTATAATGGAACTCCTGCTTGATATAAAGATTAAATTGCCTAGAGTCAATGAAAGAGGTGGTTCATTAATAATTCACAGATGAAAAAATGTTAAAAAAAAAAAAGAAAACATTCATTCCCCTTCTATATCTTGCATCTATAATATTTTTGCCCTGGTGGATTTCGCTCTCATTCAATAAAAGTATTAAATCCTGGGTTACAAATTGGTGGAATACTGGGCAATGCGAAACTTTCTTGAATGACATTCACGAAAAGAGTATTCTAGTACAATTCATAGAATTAGAGGAACTCTTCCTCTTGGACGAAATGATAAAAGAATACCCGGAAACACATCTACCAAAACTTCATATAGGAATACACAAAGAAACGATCCAATTGGTCACGATTCACAATGAAGATTGTATCCATATGATTTTGCACTTCTCGACAAATATAATCTATTTCTTTATTCTAAGTAGTTATTCCATTTTAGGTAATGAGGAACTTGTTATTATTAACTCTTGGCTTCAAGAATTCCTATCTAATTTAAGTGACACAATAAAAGCTTTTTCTATTCTTTTATTAACGGATTTCTGTATTGGATTCCATTCAACCCACGGTTGGGAACTAATGATTGGTTATATCTACAAGGATTTTGGGTTTGCTTATAATGATCAAATTCTATCTGGTCTTGTTTCCACCTTTCCTGTCATTCTAGATACAATTTTAAAATATTGGATCTTTCATTATTTAAATCGCGTATCTCCGTCACTTGTAGTTATTTATCATTCAATAAATGATTGAGAAATGATTCACTGATCCAAATCCAATTCAAATATAAAGTTTGTTTGTTACTTTGTATACAAGCATGCAAAGTCGAACTTACTTTATTCTTTCTACCCGTCGAGGGGGGAATTGCTGCTATCTTTCGGTAAAATTTTTTGAGTATTTTTAGTTTTAGTATACAGTAAATAACAAAATGGTGGATAGGGGACTAGACTAGCGACCTACCAAATTTTATTGTAGAAATTTTCGGGATCAACGATTGGACCATGCAAACTCAAAATACCTTTTCTTGGATAAAGGAAGAGATTACTCGATCTATTTCCCTATCGGTCATGATATATATAATAACCGGCGCATCCATTTCAAACGCATATCCCATTTTTGCACAGCAGGGTTATGAAAATCCACGAGAAGCAACTGGGCGTATTGTATGTGCTAATTGCCATTTAGCTAATAAGCCCGTGGATATTGAGGTTCCACAAGCGGTACTTCCGGATACTGTATTTGAAGCAGTTGTTAGAATTCCTTATGATATGCAACTGAAACAAGTTCTTGCTAATGGTAAGAAAGGCGCTTTGAATGTAGGGGCTGTTCTTATTTTACCGGAGGGCTTTGAATTAGCACCGCTCGATCGTATTTCGCCCGAGATGAAAGAAAAGATAGGCAATCTGTCTTTTCAGAGTTATCGCCCCACTAAAAAAAATATTCTTGTTATAGGCCCCGTTCCTGGTCAGAAATATAGTGAAATTACCTTTCCGATTCTTTCCCCAGACCCTGCTACTAATAAGGATATTCATTTCTTAAAATATCCGATATATGTAGGCGGAAACAGGGGAAGGGGTCAGATTTATCCTGACGGTAGCAAAAGTAACAATACAGTTTATAATGCTACAACAGCGGGTATAGTAAGCAAAATCATACGAAAAGAAAAAGGGGGATACGATATAACCATAACAGATCCATCGGACGGGCGTCAAGTGGTTGATATTATCCCTCCAGGACCAGAACTTCTTGTTTCAGAGGGTGAATCTATTAAACTCGATCAACCATTAACAAGTAATCCTAATGTGGGTGGGTTTGGTCAGGGGGATGCGGAAATAGTACTTCAAGACCCATTACGTGTTCAAGGCCTTTTGTTCTTCTTTGCATCTATTGTTTTGGCACAAATCTTTTTGGTTCTTAAAAAGAAACAGTTTGAGAAGGTTCAATTGTTTGAGATGAATTTCTAGATCCGTGGATTTATCAACATGAAATTCGTAAAAACGAATCAAACTCTTTCTGGCCATTGGGTTAGTTAGGTATGATCAAAAAAAGTATGAAATTTGCTTGTTTACATCTCTTTCCCCCATATAAGATATGCCTGGAATTCCTTTTATCGCATTTCTAATATGTATATTTATTGTGAAGAACACTGTTTGGCCTTACCCCTTCTTTGCTTTTTTCAATCCCAATTTGATAGGTGTGACTCGATCCCTATTCGTGTGTCAGATCGAAATGTTCAAAAATAGGTTTTTTCTGTTCTAATATCTAATAGAATCTAATTTTACTAGATACTAAACATACGATAAGTAAGAGGAGCCTAGAAAGGAAGGATAACTGAGAGAACACAAATAATTAGAGGGAGTCTTTTTCGTCTTCGACACAAGAAAGGGATGTATAAAAGCCCCTTTCTTGTGTCGAAATAATAAAAGTTCTTGGTGGCATTCGTCAAAAATTTCTATTCTTAGTTTCTATTTTTCCCT